GTAAGCAAGAAGATTGTTTACGAAGAAACAACAAGAAAAATTCATATTCTGATACATAAGAGTTATATAGGAATCGAAATAGTCTTTTATTTTCTTTTGAAAATAGAAAAAAGGATTTCATTGAAGTAATAAGACTATTCCAATTCGAATAACAGTTGAGAAAGAATCGCAATAAATGCAAAGATGGAACATCTTTGATCCGGTATTCAAGGAGTTGAACCAAGATTTCTAAATGGATAGGATAGGGTATTTCTATATGTGATAGATAATCTAAATGCAAAAATTTGTCTTCTAAAAAGGGAAATAGTGAATGAATAGATTGTAAATTTTGAAACTTTGGTATTTTTTTTTCTTCTGGACAAGATAATTCTACTAGTGGGAATGGGATTTCTACAACGATCGCAAACCCCTCAGACAGAATCTGAGAATAAAACTCAGAATACAAATAATTGGTGTGATCCAACAATCGATCTTGGTTAGGACGATTAGCCGAATTTCTCAAAAAATTCTGCTGATACATTCGAATAATTAAACGTTTCACAAGTAGTGAACTAAATTTCTTGTTATTACAACGAAGAATTTCCACAGGTTCAGAACCTTTTAATCCATAATCATAGGCAAATGCATAAATATATTCCTGAAAGAGAAGTGGGTAGATGAAGTATTGTTGACGAGATTTCTGTTTTTCTGAACACTCTTCGAATTTTTCCATTTGTATTTCTACTTGAATCAGAGAAAAAGTATTTCTCGGTTTATCAAATGATGATACATAGTGCAATATGGTCAAAACAGGATGTTGCATTTTTTAATACAAACCCTGGAAAGAAGTCTAATCCATAGATCTTTTCTTTTTTAGCTCCTTTTCTATCGAATTCGTTTTTGTTTGTTTTAATTACAAAAAAAAGAACAAATCTTTTTTTTATTTTTGCAGGCCAATCGCTCTTTTGACTTTGGAATACAGTGTTTTTATCAATATACTGTTTCTTTTACACATTCAATTCATAACATTCCTTTTCAATCCATAATCAAGAATAATTAGGATTTCTAAAAAAAAGGTGAGGGGTCCACTGACAGTAAAACCCAACCTTTCCCCGCATCAGGCACTAATCTATTTTTAACGTCTAATTAGATCGGGGAATCATTCCAATTAAGAAGTTAAGCTCGTTGCTTTTTTTTTTTTACCAGAATTAGAACCAGGCTCTATCCATTTATTCGCTAGACCTAGAAATTCAAAAAAAAGAAATTGATTTTATTACGACATGCTATTTTTTCCCTTCATTACCTTTGAGGATCAGTCGTGGTCTTCTAGACTCTACCAAGAGTCTGGACGAATTTGTTGCTTCATCCAAATGTGTAAAAGATCATAGTCGCACTTAAAAGCCGAGTACTCTACCATTGAGTTAGCAACCCAGATAAAATAGGATCTTAGATACGATCGAAATCCAAAAATCGATGGAATTACACCATACGCCCCTGTCAAAATATTGAGTTAGCAAGACATCAAAAGAAAAATTTTAGCGCCCATTAAAAAAAATACACAAATACCAAAATGAACAGATCCGGTTAAATTTCACTAAGGTGAAAAAAGGAGCGGCTCCAATCACAATGGAAAAATTGTCGTTTTTTTAGCAATTTGAATTTCTTTAAATAAAAAAATTTTATATGAGAGTACATGCAAGGAGGACAACCCTATTATTTAGGCGAAGTGTAGACAGAAATACCTAATATTGAGTGACGATAAATAGATCCATCTATCTACAGATTCTATTTGTTCAATAGACCTTTGTCAATGTAAATACAAAGATAAGAAAAGCAATTAGATACAAAAAAAAGAAAATATAGGCTTTTGTTGGATTGGCACGACATAAATGCAGCAAAAAAAAAATAGGACTAAGAAAGAGGCAAATTGTGTCTAAATAATTAAGGGGTACTAGTGACCCTCTCTTACTTTATTTATTCATTTAGCTCTTCAATTAACTCAAAGTTCTTTCTTTTTCTTTATCGTTAAAGAATTCTGCCTTCCTTAAAATATCATAAACAGTTCTTGTGGGTTGAGCACCCTTTTCAAGGAAATAGAGAATAACTGGAACATTTAAACAAGTTTGATTCTTTATCGGATCATAAAAACCCACTTTTCGAAGATCTCTTCCTTCTCTTCGAGATCGAACATCAATTGCAACGATTCGATAGACAGCTTATTGGGATAGATGTAGATAAACAAGGCCCCCCCTAGAAACGTATAGGAGGTTTTCTCCTCATACGGCTCGAGAAAATGATTCGAATCTCTATCTATAATACAAGTAGATAGAAATTAGACTATGACTTGCATTAATTTCCTTACAGAAAAGAGAAAATCAATTTCATTTATACTCATGACTCAAGTTGACTAATTTTGACTGACAAACTTGAAAAGAAAAATCCTTCGAAATTTTTTGAGTCGTCTATAAACTCTTTTCTTTATCTTATCTCGAACAAATTTCCTTTTTTTTTTTCATTATTCTGATCTAATTCTATTGTTGAGACGGTTGAAAATCGCGTTTACTTGTTCCGGAATCCTTTATCTTTGATTTGTGAAATCCTTGGGTTTAGACATTACTTCGGGAATTCCTATTCTTTTTTCTCTCAAAAGGGCAGCAACATACCCTTTCTTTTTTTCTTATTTCCTTCGATAAAGCATTTCCCTCTTCTATAGAAATCGAATATGAACGATTAATTCTGATAGACTTTTAATGGAAAAAAAAGTAATGGAAAAAAAAGTTTTTCCAATCTTCCCAAATTGGACTTTTTTCTTAATTTTAACCTTTCGATTTCTCTATTAAGGATAGACTGACAAAGTTGGCCTAATTTATTAGTTTTCACTAACCCTAGATTCTTTCCCTTGATAAAAAAAAATTCTGTCCTCTCGAGCTCCATCGTATACTATTTACTTACAAACAACCCAGCGCAAATTCGATTTGGGACAAATAAAACAGACTATGTCGAGCTAAGAGCATTTTCATTATTATGGAAAATGATGGAGAGCAAAATCCACAATTGATCATGTCCTTCAAGTCGCACGTTGCTTTCTACCACATCGTTTTAAACGAAGTTTTACCATAACATTCCTCTAATTTTATTACAAAGCGGTATCGAAAATTGATCCAATATGGATGGAATCATGAATAGTCATTAGTCATTGGTTTTGTCTACTAATTCAAACTTGCTTTCTATGAAGATAAAAGAAATAAATATTTATCGGGGAAGACTCCGCAAAGCAAAGATCCAATTTATTTAAACCCATATTCTATCATATGAATGAAACATAGTTTGAAAAAGATGAATAAAAAAGTTTGCTTAAGACTTATTTATTATTGAATTTCCATCCTTAACAGAAAACTCGAGATGATCAATCCTAAAGCGAGAAGGATCTACTCTGTTTCTCCAATAAATAAACTACCAACCCCAAAAAAGTGTAATAAATTGAATTACTAATAGATTTTTCTGTAACAAAAACAATTAACTATTAACCAAATAAACTATGCCAATGAATAACCAAATAAACTATGCCAATGAAAAGATTGGCAGTTTTTTGGTAGTTAAAAAATTCTCATACTTCTTCGACTCGAGTAAAAAAAGAAAGAAAAAAGAAAAAAAATATGATTTTTTTTTTTTCAATCAATTCGAAAGTCGAGTAGACAGAATATATGCATTTATTTCTAATCCTCGCGTTCCATTGATTTAGAAATGGATATTTGCAAATAAGATAATACCTAAAATAGAAAAATCGAGTCCCTATCCGTAGAATGAAAGCTCTTTTCTTTTTTCTCACGCCGATCTTGGTCAAAAGTTTTAAGGCCTGTGCTGAAACTAAAAGCATCCTATTCTTTAATCTGGCCATGAAACATAGAATTAGGATACTCTCCTTTTTTTTTACTTACTTTAGTTCTTTAGTTCGAGAAAAAGAAATAGGAGTACTTCTTTTCTTTCACATTGGGTGTCAAATGTATCCTTTAAGAATTTCCACTTCATGGATATGGAGTATAAAGTTTATCTAAGAAAAGAATCAAAACACATAAAAGATAATCAATTTGACTAGAAATGCATCTAATCTAAGAGTTCATAAGAGAGAATTATTCTCTTTAATAAACTTTTGTGTCGTGCAGGGCACAATACGATTCTATCTTTCGTTTCATCAGAAAAAATCTGGGACGGAAGGATTCGAACCTCCGAGTAACGGGACCAAAACCCGCTGCCTTACCACTTGGCCACGCCCCATTTCTTTTATGCGACACTAATAATAATAAACAGTAGTGGTTTATATATTAAACGTCAATCCCACTTCAATTACCTAAAAAATGAGGAATATTTTCTTGCTAGGATTCTAGACATACGGATAATATAGAATTCAAAAAATGCATTGATCATTACATGGAATTCTATTAAGATATTATATGAAAGTCGAATTTCTTCCATTTTCATTTGAGAATGCGAACACAAGGAGGTATTTTGTGTTTGGGAAAGTCTGAAGAAAAAAGGATTTTGAATCCCCTTTTCTTTTCCTTTTTCCCTTAGAAAAATAACTCAATCAAAATCCAATTATCTACTCTACAAGAACGAAATGCTTGTTATGCCTAATATACTTAGTTTAACCTGTATCTGTTTTAACTCTTTTCTTTATCCAAATCCAACTAGTTTTTTCTTCGCCAAATTACCCGAAGCTTATGCCATTTTCAACCCAATCGTGGATGTTATGCCTGTCATACCTGTATTCTTTTTTCTATTAGCGTTTGTTTGGCAAGCTGCTGTAAGTTTTCGATGAAATCTTTACTATTATGTCTATGTCCGCCAAATTGAATGATGTATTTCTTTCAAAAAAGAAAAAAATGGATAAGAGCCTAGAAGTCTTATATTATGAACCCTCGATTCTAAAATTAAAATTCTTCTACATTGAATGTATAGCTGCAGCAATAATCTTGGATCAGCCTTTCTACCCCCCTGCACCTACGTTGAGCGGGTACCTTTAGGTACCCACACAATACCTAAACGAATTTTTGATATTGATAAGAGTGCTTATTATAAAGGAATTCTTGCTATTTTTTTTTTTTTAATAGATTTTTGCATTTTTAGGTGGCAAAATAAACAAAACCCATCCTAGTGGATCTGTGTGGTAAGGAAAAACGGGTAATCTATTCCTTAAAAAAAATCTTGGAGATTATGTAATGCTTACTCTCAAACTTTTTGTTTATACAGTAGTGATATTCTTTGTTTCTCTCTTTATCTTTGGATTCCTATCTAATGACCCAGGACGTAATCCTGGGCGTGAGGAGTAAAAATCCCCAATTTTTGGGAATTTTTTCTTACAAATTGAATTTATTTCGTACATTTATCTATGAAAAAATCCGGGGGTCAGAATTCCTTACAATTCGAAAGTCCCAAATGATCCAAGGGGGCGGAAAGAGAGGGATTCGAACCCTCGGTACAAAAAAATTGTACAACGGATTAGCAATCCGCCGCTTTAGTCCACTCAGCCATCTCTCCCCGTTCCAAATCGAAAGGTTTTCGTGATATAACAGAGGTAAGAAATAACGATTGCAAAAAATTCTTCTTTTTTTTTTCATTTTAAAATGAAAAGTGCATAAAAATTATATTGCCAATTCCTTTTTAGTTATATTCTTTTTTCTTAATGTTAATAAAAAAAAAGAAGAAAATTCTTGTTTTTTCTTTCCTAAATTCGATATAGGTTGAGAGACAGTTATATATATTTTCTCTTACGGGCATTTCCGTATAGGACTTGTTAGAATAAAAAAAGCAGGTTATAAAAAAATTCTTTTTTTTTATTATTTATCAACAAAGCAAAAAGGATTCTTATCAAAGCCACCATAAAATTGGAAAGAAAGCTAAAGTAAGTAGACCTGACCCCTTGAATGATACCTCTATCCGCTATTCTGATATAAAAATTCGATGTGAATGAAATTGTTGTATAACCGGATTTTTTGTATTTCCTTAGACTTAGACCGCGCAAGACAAGAATTTTGCACTATTTATGATTTCATATTCTTGTTACTAAACGTTCTATAGGAATAAGAAGAAATCCCAACTCTTTTCCGTTACACATAAAAATGGATTTCGAAAGTCAATTTTTCTTTTCAATATCTTTCTTTTTTGTTTTTCTGAATCCTCTTTTTGTTCTTCCACCCATGCAATAAAAATCGAATGAGAAAAGAGGGGTTTTCCCTTAAAAGATAGGCTTTGAAATAGGAATCCTGGAATAAAACTGAATTCAAATGTTTATTTCCTTATTTCTATAGTATAAGAGAAGAGTATAAGAAAAATTAATCGAATGAAATTCATGAATTTACCACGACCTCGGTTGTGACCCCATAGATACAAATCCAAAATTTCTATCTTCGAGACCATTGAAAAAGGGCATTAAACGAGAAAGAAATCGTCTACAGATAATCAAATTATCATATGCCTTGGAAATAAGATGAGATGCTCGGAAATGGTTGAAGTAATTGAATAGGAGGATCACTATGACTATAGCCCTTGGTAGAATTCCTAAAGAAGAAAATGATCTATTTGATATTATGGACGACTGGTTACGAAGAGACCGTTTCGTTTTTGTAGGATGGTCCGGCCTATTGCTCTTTCCTTGTGCTTATTTTGCTTTAGGGGGGTGGTTTACAGGGACTACTTTTGTAACTTCTTGGTATACCCATGGATTGGCTAGTTCCTATTTGGAAGGTTGCAATTTCTTAACCGCGGCAGTTTCCACCCCTGCCAATAGTTTAGCACACTCTTTGTTGCTACTATGGGGCCCGGAAGCACAAGGGGATTTTACTCGTTGGTGTCAATTAGGTGGTCTGTGGACTTTTGTCGCTCTCCATGGGGCTTTTGCACTAATAGGTTTCATGTTACGTCAATTTGAACTTGCTCGGTCTGTTCAATTGCGGCCTTATAATGCAATTTCATTCTCTGGTCCAATCGCTGTTTTTGTTTCTGTATTCCTTATTTATCCACTGGGACAATCTGGTTGGTTCTTTGCACCGAGTTTTGGCGTAGCAGCTATATTTCGATTCATCCTTTTCTTCCAAGGATTTCATAATTGGACGTTGAACCCATTTCATATGATGGGAGTTGCTGGAGTATTAGGTGCGGCTCTGCTATGCGCTATTCATGGGGCTACCGTAGAAAACACTCTATTCGAAGATGGTGATGGTGCAAATACCTTCCGTGCTTTTAATCCAACTCAAGCTGAAGAAACTTATTCAATGGTAACTGCTAACCGCTTTTGGTCCCAAATCTTTGGTGTTGCTTTTTCCAATAAACGTTGGTTACATTTCTTTATGCTATTTGTACCCGTCACCGGTTTATGGATGAGTGCTATTGGCGTAGTTGGCCTAGCTCTGAACTTACGTGCCTATGACTTTGTTTCCCAGGAAATCCGTGCAGCGGAAGATCCTGAATTTGAGACTTTCTACACTAAAAATATTCTTTTAAACGAGGGTATTCGTGCGTGGA